GTGCAGCAGTCTTACGCGAACGAATACGACGCCGCCGATAAACAATTCTTGGTCCGCGTTTTTCCATATTTTATCATCTCATAAATATGAGTCAGAGATATATGGATATATCCATTTCATGTCAAAACAAATCCTTCATTTTTTTTTTTTACGGCAATCAAATCTTTTACAAAATTCCTTTTATTTTACTAGAATAATTATCCTTGTCGTTTTTTATGTTTTGAGTTAGAACAAATTACCATAATTCGTCCTCGTCTGCGGATTAGACGACATTTTTCACAAATTTTACGAACAGAGGCCCCTTTTTTCATATTTGTCATTCCTTACTTTAATTCCGAGTCTATTTCTTGGAAGAAAATAAGTTTCTTGAAATTTTGAACCTCGAATTGTATTCTCATGGGAAGGAATGTTGAAGTTGAAAAACCACTTAGTCCTTTGAATCATCCGAATCATCTGAATCGTTGCGGGGGAGTCTATAAATTATACGGCCTTTGGTTAAATCATAACGGCTTATTTCAATCTTAACCCTATCTCCCGGTAGGATTCGTATAGAATTACGCCGTATCTTTCCTGAAATATAACCTAGAACTACCTGTTCGTTATCTAAACGAACGTGGAACATAGCATTAGGAAATGATTGAATAATCAATCCTTCTACTATCCATTTTTGTTCTTTCATTCCAAGAAAAACCTCCTTAAGGGACCAACTAATAGGGGGAAGAGAATAGATAACCTGCTCTTTCTCTCACAAATAACAAATTTTTGATCTAACTCGGATATCAGAAGGATTACCATATATAACATAAAATTTCTCCACCAATTCTTTCTAGTCGAGCTTCCCGATCCGTCATTATACCTCGAGAGGTAGAAAGAATTACAATTCCCATCCCACTTAAAATTCTAGGAATTCGTTGATAGTTAGAATAGATTCGTAGACCAGGCCGACTGACTCTTTTTAAGTTTAAAGTATTTCTATATGGTCCTTTCCTATTTCTTCTATGTCGCAGAGTTAAAACCAAAAAATATTTGTTTCTTTCTTGGTGTTTTCTCGCATTTTCAATAAAGCCTTCTCGTAAAAGTATTTTAACAATGCTTTCGGTGATGTTAGTAGATGCTATTCGAACTGTTCCTTTTCTATTCATGTCAGCATTTCGTATAGAGGTTATTATATCAGCAATAGTGTCCCTACCCATGATAAACTAAAATCAGTGGTGTCTCCGAATTTTTATATAATCAACATGCTTTTTTTATTAGTTTATTTTTTTTATGAATTAAAAAAAAAAAAATTCAAAATGAAAGGTATATACGTGATACACAATCTACAATTTCATTCAAATATCCTACTTCTCATCTTATAATACCTCAGGAGCTAATGAAAGTATTTTAGGAAATTTTTTTTTCAATTCCAGGGCAATCGCACCAAAAACTCTACTTCCTTTTGGATTTCCTTTTTGATCAATGATAACTGCAGCATTGTCATCATATCGTATTAGCAGACCATTGTCGCGTTTGAGTTCTTTACAGGTACGTACAATTACAGCTCTGATCACTTCTGATCTTTCTAAGCGCGTACTTGGTATTGCTTTTTTGATCACAGCAACAATAACGTCACCAATACGAGCATATCGACGATTGCTAGCTCCTATGATTCGAATACACATTAATTTTCGAGCCCCGCTGTTGTCTGCTACATTCAAATGGGTCTGAGGTTGAATCATATCTTCTTTTTATCTGTTCTTTCAATAAATGCAAACAAACAAAGGGCGAAAAAGAAAAAGAAATATTGTTTGCCAAAAATAAAAAGTAAAAAGAATCTACGGTTGTTTTTATCCCCAAGATCTATTTCCTTTGGTTCTACATTCCTATCCTGAAATAATGAATTGAGTTCGTACAGGCATTTTAGATGCCGCTATCGAGATAGCCCTTCGGGCTCTATTTTCTGATACTCCGCTTATTTCATAAAGTATTCGACCGGGTTTGACAATGGCTACCCAATATCGGGGGGATCCTTTCCCCGAACCCATACGGCTTTCCGCGGATTTTACTGTAATTGGTTTGTCTGGAAATATACGTACCCATATTTTTCCACCGCGGCGTACATTTCGCGTCATTGCTCGCCGACCTGCTTCTATTTGTCTAGACGTGATCCAAGCAGGTTCAAGTGCCTGAAGAGCATATCTTCCGAAACAAATACGATTCCCCCGATAAGATATTCCCTTCATTCTTCCTCTATGTTGTTTACAGAATCTGGTTCTTTTGGGGTTATAGTTGATGGTTTTTTCTTAATTCCACCTCTACTACAGAACCGGACGTGAGAGTTTCTTCTCATCCGGCTCCTCGCGAATGAAAAAATTTCAATTTTAATTGAATATGAATATTTAAAAATTGAATTCGAATTAGAATAGAATTCTAAATTAATATATAGATTAATATATTCTAAATTTGAAAATGAATAAAAATGAATAATAAAAATGAATAGAATAATAATATTGAATTAAGATATACATTTAATAATACACTAAATCAATAGATTCTTTGATATTCATCTAATTTATTAGATATTTTTATATTTGGATATATAAGGAAATTTGAAATATATTATATATATAGTTTGTCTATATTTTTTTGTATAGATATATTTTATTAGATTGCATTGCTAAAATAAAATATGATCAATTTAATAAAAAAGGAATTTTCGCGGGCGAATATTTACTCTTTCAATAACTATTTTAGTTTTATAGGATTAGTTTATCACTTTTCAGAATAGATGAATTGGTCTCTGGTTCGTTCCGCCATCCTTCCCAATGAATCATTAGGATTCTTTTTCAATTGAATCTTCTGTATTCATGGATTACATCGTTCCCATCGCTTCTTGATTAATGATTAGGTCTGAATTCTACAATGGAGCTCTTAATGAACTTTGTTCTTGAGCCAACCCTCTTAGTCTTTATTGGCCGGAGGCTCTTACTTTTTTCTTTTTTCTATGAATAGATTCATATCAGAGAATTATGTGTGAATCTGTATTCATGCTTTATTACATTGTCTTTTATGATATGATTCAAAGACCTTACATAGTGGAATCGTATATCATTTAGATTCATTTTTTTCTTTCTTTCGCCTTTCCATTTATCCGCATCCCCCTCCTTTAATGTATATTTTTCTTTTTTTTTTCTTTTGCTTGACAACTCATTTGATTTCTTGTTTATGAAAAAAAAAATTCAGTTGCTGCAATGATAGGACCAAAATATCCTATCTTGACTGCTTTTTTGGATCCAGATAATGTGATGCGATGAGTTGGTTATTAGTTCTATAGTTATTAGTTCATACTTCATACTATGGGCTCTTACTTTTTTTTCGTATTAATTCTAACAAAAACCAACGAGTCACACACTAAGCATAGCAATTCTATCAAAAGAAGAGGTCAATCGAATTTTTATTCAACCTTATAGAATATAGAATTAAAAATGAGAATTGTTTTGATGGAAATTTGATGGAAAAAAAAAGGCTGTCATTCTTTGTTCTATCGTTAAATCAAAACAGAAAGACAAGTCAAGTAAAGGCTTATTATTTCTCGTCTATAAATATCCAAATTTTGATACCCAATACCCCATAGATAGTTCGAAACGTATAGGCGTAATAATCAATTTTCGCGCGAATGGTTTGTAGGGGGACCCTACCCTTTCTTATCCAGTCAACACGTGCCTTATCTTTTCCACCGAGACGGCCTGCGATTTGTATTTTAATTCCTTTTGCCCCGGCTTGTTTGCCTAATTCAATAGCCTTTTTCATTGCTTTTCGAAAGAATACCCTATTTTTTAATTGTACGGCTATAAATTCTGCAAGAATTTTAGGGTGTCCATAAGGTTTTGCAATTTGTTTAATAGTAATGTTGAGTTTTCGGTTCACACAATTCAATTCTTTTTGTACGTTTATTTTGAGGTCTTCGACCGCTCGTGGTCTATTTTTTATTAATAATTTGGGAAATCCCATATAGATGATAACCTGTATCAGATCGATTCTTTTTGTAATTTCGATACGTGCAATTCCTTCGCCATATAGCGATGTTCTTGTATTTTTTTCTACATAATTTTTGATACAATTCCGTATTTTTTGATCTTCTTGTAGACCTTCAGAATAATTTTTTGGTTGTTCAAACCAAAGGGAATAATGATCTTGGGTTGTACCAAGTCTGAAACCAAGTGGATTTATTTTTTGTGCCATATTAGTAAAGTTTTAGCTCTCCTTTTATTAACAGTCTTAATAGTAAGTCGTCAAACTTTCTTAAAGTTGAAGAGTTCACTGCATCCCAAACTTGTTGTATATCTTCTTTTGAAAACGTGTGTATATTTTTTCTAAATTCTTCCATGAAGAATGTATCTTGTAATACAATAGTTATGTGACAAGTAGGTCTTTTTATCAGATAATTACGTCCTTTAGCTCGGGGTTTTAATTTTTTTATGGTAGGTCCTTTGTTAACTTCGACTTTCCTAATCATTAACTCTGTTTTGTTGGAACCCTTATTGTGCCTAGCATTTGCTGCCGCAGAATAAATCAATTTAAAGATGGGATAACATGCTCTATAGGGCATGAATTCTAATATCATAAGTGCTTCTTCGTAGGAACGCCCACGGATCTGATCAATTACCCTTCGTGCTTTGTCAGCAGACATTCTTATATATCGACCAAAAGCATATATTCCCCTTCTCCTATTCAGTTCGCTTAATTCATCGTTCTCTTCTTGCCTTGACTTTTTTATGATTCCCATTAAAGTTTACCTCCTATTAATGAACAATAAACATCTGTATTTTTTATATTAACTTAACGACGAGATTTATTATCTTTACGACGAGATTTATTATCTTTTTTTTCCTGTCCTCGTAAATGGAAAGTCGGTACAAATTCTCCCAATTTATAACCTACCATACTACTCCTTATGTAAATAGGCAAGTGTTCTTTTCCATTATAGATAGCAATTGTGTGTCTAACCATTGCGGGTATAA